GAGCCTGTGGTAATCCTTTTATCTCTATTTTATGGGACAGGTGACCGTCCAGTCTATAAACAAGTAGTAATAAGGAAATGAAAACTATACTAAAGGAAACATAGGATATCTCTCCTAAAATCTAAAACTAGGACATACTATTAGGGCTATACGGATTCGAACCGTAGACCTTCTCGGTAAAACAGATCAAACGGATTATTATCGAAATGATTCGAACTGTTTCAAAGACCCAACATGCATTTTTTTGCATTGGGCTCTTTCATCAACTGATGTAAAGATCAGTTAGTCCACCATAGTTTTTCTTTACGGAAAGATAATGAGATGGCTCCCTGTGCTCTGATTGATTATTTGTATTATGATCTATCTAGGAGCAATACCAAAGTGTTTCAAAGGAGGATTACCTTGACTTAGGTCTGCCTCCGGCCTAAATTAAATCAACCTAAGTGAAATGGAGTCTCTATCGTTCCGCTGCAAGAGTTGACTATGAGACTTCATACACCTTAAAGTTCATAGAACGAAAAGAAGTTTTTTGGAGGCTCTTATCCTCATTACGCCTAGCATTTAGTGGGCTGGATATTTACCTTATCAACTAGCAAATCAATAAGGGTTCTATTTGATTAGGCACCTGAGTTGGCACCTGAATCAGACTAAACCGACTGTTTGTCAGGCTACTGTTCTCCTATTCTCTCGAATCCATGAAGTAAGACATTGATTTTGCAATAAGATCCATTATGTTCATTGCATTATAAGCTCCCTTGAAAAGCATTGGCGCACGTGTAAGCGAGTTGCTCTACCGAACTGAGCTATAGCCCTTGTCAGAGATATCTTAATATATAGAGAATTTCTTGTCAAGATGAATATTCTCTAATGCTAGAGGATATCCCTTTGATCTGTTTACTATATAACATACCAATAACGGAGCCATATTGCTTATAAAAACGATTCGATCTATAATCGATCGAAGTAAAGGGTGTTCCTTTGTGGTGATAAATTGCCTACTTAACTCAGTGGTTAGAGTATTGCTTTCATACGGCGGGAGTCATTGGTTCAAATCCAATAGTAGGTAGGTAGGTAGAAAAATTACTAGATAGCATTGGACTTACTTTGCTTCGCTATCTAATAACTTTTTCTACCCCTCTTTCCTTTTTCCTTGTATCAACTAAACCTTTGGATTGTTCAATTGGATGGGGGAATCCAATTGACAGCCTCGACTCGTATCCTAGCTCGTCTGAGAGCTAGCTTCGCTTCAACCAATTCTTTCGTACCCTCAGCTCTACTCAAGTTAGCTTCGGCTATTTCAAGTGCCTGTTGAGCTTCTTCCGGATCAATGTCACTACCCAGTTCCGCATCATTTCCTAAAATGATGATTTCATTATTAACTATTCTGGCAAAACCGCTCCACAGAACTGCCGTTAACCATTGGTCGTTGAGGAGACGTATTCTCAAGGGACCCATATCTACAGCTGTGTTAATGGGGGCGTGGTTTGGTAATACGCCAATTTGGCCACTATTAGTAGATAAAATGATTTCTTTCACTTCACAATCCCAAATAATTCGCTTAGGAGTCAGTACATAAAGATTTAATTTCATTTCTTCAATTTGTTCTCCTCTTCTAAGTTTATAGCTTTCGTGCTAGCTTCATCGATGTTACCCACCAAATAAAAAGCCTGTTCGGGTAGTCCGTCTAATTCTCCGGAAAGAATTAGTTGAAATCCTCTAATTGTTTCTGCAAGACCAACATACTTTCCTGGAGAACCGGTAAAAACTTCTGCCACAAAGAACGGTTGTGATAAGAAGCGCTCAATTTTTCGTGCTCTTGCTACAGTTAAACGATCCTCCTCCGATAATTCATCCAACCCAAGAATTGCGATAATGTCCTGAAGTTCTTTATAACGTTGTAAAGTTTGCTTAACTCTTTGCGCAGTTTCATAATGTTCGTTGCCAACGATCCGAGGCTGTAACATAGTTGAGGTTGAATCTAAAGGATCTACTGCAGGATAAATACCCTTAGAAGCTAATCCTCTGGAAAGTACGGTAGTAGCATCCAAATGTGCAAATGTTGTGGCAGGAGCAGGGTCGGTCAAATCGTCCGCAGGTACATAAACCGCTTGGATCGAAGTTATAGATCCCTTTTTGGTAGAAGTAATTCTTTCTTGCAAAGAACCCATTTCTGTACTAAGAGTAGGTTGATAACCCACTGCAGAGGGCATTCTCCCTAATAAGGCGGATACCTCCGATCCTGCTTGAACAAAACGAAAGATATTATCGATGAATAGAAGCACGTCTTGCTTATTAACATCTCGGAAATATTCTGCCATAGTTAGGGCAGTTAAACCAACTCTCATACGAGCTCCTGGTGGTTCATTCATTTGGCCATAGACTAGAGCTACCTTTGATTCCTCGAGATTTTTTTCATTAATTACTCCGGATTCTTTCATTTCCATATAAAGATCATTTCCTTCACGAGTCCGTTCCCCTACTCCGCCAAATACGGATACGCCTCCATGAGCTTTAGCAATGTTGTTGATTAATTCCATGATGAGTACTGTTTTACCTACTCCAGCCCCCCCAAACAGTCCTATTTTTCCTCCACGCCGATAAGGAGCTAAAAGATCGACCACCTTAATACCTGTTTCAAAAATGGATAATTTTGTATCTAACTCGATAAAGGCAGGCGCGGATCTATGAATAGGGAATGTTGCACTAGTATCTACAGGACCCAAATTGTCAACAGGCTCCCCAAGAACGTTGAAAATTCGTCCGAGAGTAGCTCCACCGACAGGAACACTGAGAGGAGCTCCCGTGTCAATCACTTCCATTCCTCTCATCAACCCGTCTGTAGCACTCATAGCTACAGCTCTAACTCTATTATTTCCTAATAATTGTTGTACTTCACAAGTCACATTAATTTCCTTACCGGCAGTGTCTCGACTCTTGACTACCAAAGCGTTATAAATATAAGGTAACTTGCCGGGGGGAAAAGTGACATCCAGCACGGGTCCAATAATTTGATCGATACGCCCTGTACTTTTTTCTTCAATTGTGGAAACCCCGGAGCGAGAAGTAGTAGGATTGGTTCTCATAATTATTGCATAATTTTCAAAAAAAGGAATTTTTCGAAATTTTTCTTTTTTTTTCGTTGAATAATGCCAAATCAAATCCAAAAAAATATCTAAAAATCCAAAAGTCAAAAGGAAATGAATTAGTTAATTCAATAAGAGAGAAAAGGGGACTGGCACTGGATTTCGTTGCCCAAGCGAGTCCCATTCAACCATTTACTCATGGAATGAGTCCGTTGGAAAGTTCAATCAATCTTTTTTCATATACATTTCGCGTTTTGTGGAGGATCTCTGCCTACTCGACTTTCCTATCTAGGACTTCGATATACAAAATATATACTACTGTGAAGCATAGATTGCTGTCAACAGAGAATTTTCTTAGTATTTAGGTATTTCTACTCAAAATAAGAAAGGGGTCTATTAAGAACTTGTAAAAAAGGGTTAGAGATTGATTTGGGTTGCGCTATATCTATCAAAGAGTATACAATAAAGATGGATTTGGTGAATCAAATCCATGGTTTAATAACGAACCATGTTAACTTACCACAACAACAACTCAATTCCTATCGAATTCCTATAGTGGAATTCCTATAAGATAGAACATACACAGGGTGTACGCATTATATATGAATGAAACATATTCATTAACTTAAGCATACCCTCCATTTTCTTTAATGAGTTTATATTAATTGAATATCTTTTTTTAAGATTTTTGCAAAGGTTTCATTTACGCCTAATCCATATCGAGTAGACCCTGTCGTTGTGAGAATTCTTAATTCATGAGTTGTAGGGAGGGACTTATGTCACCACAAACAGAAACTAAAGCAGGTGTTGGATTTAAAGCGGGTGTTAAGGATTATAAATTGACTTACTACACCCCGGAGTACGAAACCAAGGATACTGATATCTTGGCAGCATTCCGAGTAACTCCTCAGCCCGGGGTTCCGCCCGAAGAAGCAGGGGCTGCAGTAGCTGCCGAATCTTCTACTGGTACATGGACAACTGTTTGGACTGATGGACTTACCAGTCTTGATCGTTACAAAGGACGATGCTATCACATCGAGCCCGTTCTTGGGGAGGAAAATCAATATATCGCTTATGTAGCTTATCCATTAGACCTATTTGAAGAGGGTTCTGTTACTAACATGTTTACTTCCATTGTGGGTAACGTATTTGGTTTCAAAGCCCTACGCGCTCTACGTCTGGAGGATCTGCGAATTCCCCCTACTTATTCAAAAACTTTCCAAGGACCGCCTCATGGTATCCAAGTTGAAAGGGATAAGTTGAACAAGTATGGTCGTCCTTTATTGGGATGTACTATTAAACCAAAATTGGGATTATCTGCCAAAAATTATGGTAGAGCGTGTTATGAGTGTCTACGCGGTGGACTTGACTTTACCAAAGATGATGAAAACGTAAACTCACAACCGTTTATGCGTTGGAGGGACCGTTTTGTCTTTTGTGCCGAAGCAATTTATAAATCACAGGCCGAAACCGGTGAAATTAAGGGGCATTACTTGAATGCGACTGCAGGTACCTGCGAAGAGATGATTAAGAGAGCTGTATTTGCGAGGGAATTAGGGGTCCCTATTGTAATGCATGACTACTTAACTGGGGGATTCACCGCAAATACTAGTTTGGCTCATTATTGCCGCGACAATGGCTTACTTCTTCACATTCACCGGGCAATGCATGCAGTTATTGATAGACAGAAAAATCATGGTATGCATTTTCGTGTATTAGCTAAAGCATTGCGTATGTCTGGGGGAGATCATGTCCACGCCGGTACAGTTGTAGGTAAGTTAGAAGGGGAACGCGAAATGACTTTAGGTTTTGTTGATTTATTGCGCGATGATTTTATTGAAAAAGATCGTGCTCGCGGTGTCTTTTTTACTCAGGACTGGGTATCTATGCCAGGTGTTATACCGGTGGCTTCAGGGGGTATTCATGTTTGGCATATGCCAGCTCTGACCGAAATCTTTGGAGATGATTCCGTATTACAATTTGGTGGAGGAACTTTAGGACATCCTTGGGGAAATGCACCTGGTGCAGCAGCTAATCGGGTGGCTTTAGAAGCTTGTGTACAAGCTCGTAACGAAGGACGCGATCTTGCTCGTGAAGGTAAAGCAATTATCGAAGCAGCTTGCAAATGGAGTCCTGAACTAGCCGCAGCTTGTGAAGTATGGAAGGCGATCACATTCGAGTACGAGCCGGTAGATAAAATAGATAAACAGGCTGCCTAGATAAAACTATATATAAGTAAGATCTAAATAAAAAAAGAAAAAAGAAGCGAAATAGAAAGATAAAAAATCAGTTACGAAATGCAGTAATTCTTCTTTATTCTTCTAATTGATTGCAATTAAACTCGGCTCAATCTTTTTTTTTTTAGAAAAAAAGATTGAGCCGAATAAAAATGGATCTTAATACGATCATGAGACTTGACAAATCGAGATTCCTCTATTCTATATATCTAGAATATATAAAGGTATAATACAATAAATAAATACAAATAAAGTATTATCATACGATAATGGAATCAAATACGCAGTATTTACAGAAAAAAGTCTTCGTTTATTGGGAAAGAGTCAATATACTTTTAATGTCGAATCGGGATTCACTAAGACAGAAATAAAGCATTGGGTCGAACTCTTCTTTGGTGTTAAGGTAGTAGCCGTGAATAGCCATCGACTACCCCGAAAGGGTAGAAGAATGGGCCCTATTCTGGGACATACAATGCATTACAGACGTATGATCATTACCCTTCAACCAGGTTATTCTATTCCATTTCTAGATAGAGAAAAAAACTAAAAGAGAATGAATGAAAAAAGACATAGTTTGGAAGTTAGAGCCTTTTATAAGACTCTCTTTCGAAAAAGAGGACATTTTGAAACCTTTAACTGGCGTAATCGTGAGTCAACAAGTAACTCGAACTCCCTGTAAGAAAATGGAATTGATTTTCAAAATGGTAGAACTAGATGACGAAGTTTTCTATAACCTCGATAAAGAGGTAGTTTTAGTTTACGACTCCGATCAAGAGTGAGAAATCTTTCATTTCGGATTGGGCATAGAATCTGGACCCATCGTGGAGACGTTCAAAAGGATCCTGATGGTAAGAATCATATTTTCGTGGAAATTCCGGGACTATGGGCTTCAACGAGGTAGACGTTTTGTTCCGAATTTTTCCGGACAAAACCTCCGACCCAATGATACAATGAATTTTTTCTATTCACAAAGAAAAAAGATTCGCAATCGCAATGCTACTATACGCACCCGGAGGAGTATTCGGAACAATATTCTTCTATAATCCATTCTTGCGCGGGATCTTACTAACAGGACTTCACTGCACGAGACGAGTATTCATCGAAAAGCTAACGTGAACCGATATTTTCATACCCTTTTATTAGTTCTCCTTTTTTGCAAACTAAAAAATACAATAGTCAATATTCCTTATAATAGATATACTTAATTATATCATAAGAATCTTAAGATATTTTTCGAATAGATAGAAATAGTAAATTTGAATGGAGACACCTATTCTATGACGGATTTTAACTTACCCTCTATTTTCGTGCCTTTAGTAGGCTTAGTATTTCCGGCAATTGCAATGGCTTCTTTATTTCTTTATGTGCAGAAAAATAAGATTGTATAGAACCGACGGGGCTAAATTTTCTCAATGTATTTCCACATAGGATCATAATACGGATATTCTTTAGTGTAAGTAATATAATATGGTAGGTTATGTAGCTCTTTCTACACACAAATGAAAAACCGCTATGGATGCGGATATAGGCTACGAGCATAAATGCATGCATATGCGGAGCCGGGTATAGCGAGTTTTATTTTAAGTGGATCCACAAATATTTTTTGAATAGAAAGTCAATGTATCTAACCAATTATTTCACAGGAGTACTAGTTGCTGAAGGCGATTTCAGAATCAAAAAAAAAAGTAAAGTCAAAATCATTTAGCTTATTCTCTCAATTTCAATCGACCGCTGCTGGATTTAGTATATCTAATATGAATTGGCGATCAGAACACATATGGATAGAACTTCTAAAAGGTTCTCGAAAAAGAGGTAATTTTTGCTGGGCCTGTATTCTTTTTCTAGGTTCACTAGGATTCTTAGCGGTCGGGACTTCCAGTTATCTTGGTAAGAATATTATATCTGTACTTCCATCTCAACAAATTCTTTTTTTTCCACAGGGGGTCGTGATGTCTTTCTACGGAATCGCGGGCCTATTCATTAGCTCATACTTGTGGTGCACTATTTTGTGGAATGTAGGCAGTGGTTATGACCGATTCGATAGAAAAGAGGGAGTCGTGAGCATTTTTCGTTGGGGATTCCCTGGAATAAAACGTCGCGTCTTTCTTCGATTCCTTATGCGGGATATTCAATCAATTAGAATTCAGGTTAAAGAGGGTCTTTATCCTCGTCGTATCCTTTATATGGAAATCCGGGGCCAGGGGCCCATTCCCTTGACTCGTACTGATGAGAAGTTTTTTACTCCACGAGAAATTGAACAAAAAGCTGCCGAATTGGCCTATTTTTTGCGCGTGCCGATTGAAGTATTTTGAATACCAATTGAATTTTTTGAAATGAATTGAATGACGAAGAATTAGAAGAAGAAAAGTTTTCTCAACATGGAGAGAGGATCCCTTCAAAATGGGATTGGTTATTGTAAGGGGATTTTCAAGTATTTCAGGAAGGAACAAACGAGGATAAAAGAAAATCGCTTCTAATTTGCTTTGTCCAAGTGAGATATATGGCATAATATTCTTCCGTTTTCATCCGAAAGGGCTTTCTCTTTTATTCTATTTCTCTATTCCACTCCATCTAGATCTAAGAAAGAACCCGATGCAATGAAATTCCACTAGTATACAAAAAAGAGGAATAGATACAAGGTCTCAAACCTTGTTATATTTCTTTTTCTTCAAAGAAAAAGAAATATCATATAGAGTCAGCGAATGAAATAGAGTCCGCGAATGAAGCGGATTCAGTAACAACTGAATTTACAGATCAAAAATGAAAAAAAAGAAAGCATTGCCTTCTTTCCTATATCTTGTATTTATCGTACTTTTGCCCTGGGGGGTCTCTTTCTCTTTTAACAAATGTCTGGAACTTTGGATTAAGAATTGGTGGAATACCAGGCAATCTGAAACTCTCTTAACTGATATTCAAGAGAAAAGGGTTCTAGAAAGATTCATAGAATTAGAAGACCTTTTTATCTTGGACGAAATGATAAAAGAGAAACCGAAGACACATGTACAAAAACCCCCTATAGGAATACACAAGGAAATAATACAATTGGCTAAAATGGATAATGAGGATCATCTCCAGATCATTTTGCATTTCTCGACAAATATAATCTGTTTGGCTATTCTAAGCGGTTCTTTTTTTCTGGGTAAAGAGGAACTTGTCATTTTGAATTCTTGGGTTCAGGAATTCTTCTATAACTTAAATGACTCAATAAAAGCTTTTTTTATTCTTTTAGTTACTGATTTTTTTGTTGGATTTCACTCCACCCGCGGCTGGGAACTACTAATTCGTTGGGTATATAACGATCTTGGATGGGTTCCTAACGAGCTCATTTTCACTATTTTTGTTTGTAGTTTTCCAGTGATTCTAGATACATGTTTGAAATTTTGGGTCTTTTTTTGTTTAAACCGTCTATCTCCTTCGCTTGTAGTCATTTATCATTCAATTAGTGAAGCATAAACTCATTTGATCTCTTGATATTAATCAAATTAGCGTCTTTCTTCCTCTAGAAAGAAAGCCTTTTTCTATTTTAGCAAAATTCTTTCTATTTCTACCTGCTCAAGGTATTTATCATTCCAGTACAACTGTTGCAGTAGAATGACAACAGATTCGTGTATAGGGAACTAGATTAGCTTAGCTACCTATCTAATTTATTGTAGAAATTCTGGCATCTGCGATTGGACATGGAAAATAGAAATACTTTTTCTTGGGTAAAGGAACAGATGACTCGATTGATTTCTGTATCGATCATGATATACGTAATAACTCGGGCATCCATTTCAAATGCCTATCCCATTTTTGCGCAGCAAGGTTATGAAAACCCACGAGAAGCAACTGGACGAATTGTATGTGCCAATTGTCATTTAGCTAATAAGCCCGTGGATATTGAAGTTCCCCAAGCAGTGCTTCCCGATACTGTATTTGAAGCAGTTCTTCGAATTCCTTATGATATGCAACTGAAACAAGTTCTTGCTAATGGGAAAAAGGGAGGCTTGAATGTGGGTGCTGTTCTTATTTTGCCCGAGGGATTCGAATTAGCGCCGCCTGACCGTATTTCTCCTGAGTTGAAAGAAAAGATAGGAAATCTCTCTTTTCAGAGTTATCGTCCCAATAAAAAAAATATTCTTGTGATAGGCCCTGTTCCCGGTCAGAAATATAGTGAAATCGTCTTTCCCATTCTTTCCCCCGACCCTGCTACGAAGAAAGACGTTCATTTCTTAAAATATCCCATATATGTAGGGGGAAACCGAGGAAGGGGACAGATCTATCCTGATGGTAGCAAGAGTAATAATACGGTCTATAATGCAACGTCAACGGGTGTAGTAAGAAAAATACTACGTAAAGAAAAAGGGGGGTATGAAATATCCATAGTCGATGCATCGGATGGACGCCAAGTGATTGATCTTATACCTCCCGGTCCAGAACTTCTTGTTTCAGAGGGGGAGTCGATCAAGCTTGATCAACCATTAACAAGCAATCCTAACGTGGGAGGGTTTGGTCAGGGGGATACAGAAATAGTGCTTCAGGATCCATTACGCGTCCAAGGCCTTTTGTTCTTCTTCGCCTCCGTTATTTTGGCACAAGTTTTTTTGGTTCTCAAGAAGAAACAGTTCGAAAAGGTTCAATTATACGAAATGAATTTCTAGGTCCCGAGATTTCTTACCATCAAGCTGGTAAAAAGCTGCG